CCCATTCAATATAAATTGAATATAAAATTAAAATTATGCAAAATACTATATTTCTCTTGATTATTAGTTTGTATTAGTTTCGGGATAGAACCTGTTCGTAGTTGTAAAAGCGGCTTTTGTTGGAATCCTCTTTTCATCATTTTAAGGAATTGGCTAGTCGTCCAGTAACAAGTAAGATAAGAAAGAGTAGTAAATCGGATTCGATGAAAGAAAGAGAACAAAGAAAAGAATAAAAAAATTGTAATCAACCCTTTTGATGCATACATTGTTGTATTAGATCGAGATCAAAAGATTCTTTCTTGACCTACCTACAAGAACGAGGTTTTCTATTTTATAATAGAATACGGAAAGATAAAATCTAGAACGTAAAAAAGAAAAGATAATAGAAATTACTAACCTAGTTAGACCAAAATAAATATTTTCTTTTTTTCGAGTGATTGCGTGATAACGTTTTTCTTCTCATTAATTCAAGACATTAAGTGAATGAACCTATTAATAAAGTAATTTTTTTATAAGGTTTACGTTGGCTCTAAAATTTAAATAGGATTCGAGACAATAAAAAAAGTTTTCTTCTATTCTTCCATAATTCCATAATGTAATCATTTTTAAAAAAGTTGAATTTTTGAGTGAAGTTACACGGCCCAGTTCTTTTTATTTTTATTAGTTTATATAAGTTTTCTCCCAAGAGTTGCTCAATGAATCGGTTGATTGGAATCGCGGGATGGGTAGATGTGGTAGATGATGAATCAACTTGTTTTTATACGCCTGTCGCTTTATCTTTGTTAGTACCGTCTATAATGATAGATGAATCAAAAACTTTGAATTGAAATTATTATTCAATTGGTATTTTTGCTTATCTCCTATTTTTGAAAAAGAAAACTTAGGTAAGTGCTTTTTTATAAACATATATGTACAAAAATAACATATTTCATTTAGCTCCTTCATGCCTACCATAACTAGTTATTTTGGTTTTCTACTAGCGGCTTTAACGGTAACCTCAGCTCTATTTATTGGTCTGAGCAAGATACGACTTATCTGAAATTAGTATTTGAAATGCACAATTCAAAAAAAGAAACCTTTCGATAGGATTTGGTCATTGAGATTCATGGTAATTCAGATTAATATTTAGGTATAGATATTACCTCCCTTTTTTCTTTTGAAATTAATTGCAATGATTGAAGTTTTTCTATTTGGAATCGTGTTAGGTCTAATTCCTGTTACTTTGGCTGGATTATTCGTAACTGCATATTTACAATATAGACGTGGTGATCAATCGGACCTTTGATTAATTACTATCGCTTTTTTTGATTGACCTCCTACTTTCTTTAATACAAAGGAGGTCAAATTCAGATTGCGGTTCAAGTTAGTGAAGCTCTTTCAGTCTAATTTGACCTAAGAATAAAAATAAGGACGAAATCACGCTCTGTAGGATTTGAACCTACGACATCGGGTTTTGGAGACCCGCGTTCTACCGAACTGAACTAAGAGCGCTTTCTTATCAGCAAAGAAAAAACTGTAAAGACACTTTTTTTAACCCCAATTTAATCAACGATTATATCTAATTGGAATCGATCTTAGTTAATCCCTCGTTACTGCTCAACGGAGAAGTAATAGGTAGGGATGACAGGATTTGAACCTGTGACATTTTGTACCCAAAACAAACGCGCTACCAAGCTGCGCTACATCCCTCCAATTGGTCTACAGTGTCATTGTATAGAATTCCTGTCTTGTTTTCCACATCGTTATTTCCTCTACTGATATATACAATTTCTATGGGTATTTCATCTTTTTGGTCCCATTTAACATATAATAATAGTAAAAGAAAAGGCTTATATACATATGAAATACGGAACGGAACCTGTCGTAAAAAAAAATGAGTAGTTTTCGGGAATGCTCGGGAAGAAGGGGACGTTTTTTTATGTTTTAAGAAAAATTTTTATTTACCGGATAGTTGTACATTTCAATTTTAAGTAGGGATTCCGTGTACAAGGTTCTTAACTGCATATGCATCTGATCATATATGTATTACCATTTTAGATTACAATAAAAAAGGAAGGAGATTTTTCAATGCGAGATCTAAAAACATATCTTTCCGTGGCACCGGTATTAAGTACTCTATGGTTCGGATCTTTAGCAGGTCTATTGATAGAGATTAATCGTTTTTTCCCAGATGCGTTGACATTCCCCTTTTTTTGATTCTAGTTATTGATGCGGTACCAAATAACGAAGATTCGAGATACAATTAAATATTTGTGATTAATCCTTCGCCCTCTTTTTCTCTTTTTTCCCTTTTTCCTTTTAGAATAAGAGGGAGGAAAGAGAAAAAAAGAAAAGGTGTATTCAACAGCTTCGAGACTTGGGTTCAAGTTTGAATTAAATAAATTAAATAGGGATGGGGGTACAATAAACAGGGTGGGGTCTAGATCTAGGACAAGACTCTTATACAAGGTACTTAAATGTAAATGAAATACTGTGATTTGAAATAAAGTTTAGAAATCTTTCTATTTTTTTTTTAGTATATTTATTGTATTTCAAGTTAATAACTTCTAGTTTTCCTTCCTTTCTTCTTCGTTTCGGATCGAAAATAGAAGAGTTGAGTAAATCAAAAATCAAAAGGGGGGTTCATGGCCAAAGGGAAAGATGTCCGAATAACGGTTATTTTGGAATGTACCGGTTGTGTTCGAAACGGTGTTAATAAGGTATCAACGGGAATTTCCAGATATATTACTGAAAAGAATCGTCACAACACGCCTAATCGATTGGAATTGAGAAAATTCTGTCCATTTTGTTACAAACATACGATTCATGGGGAGATAAAGAAATAGATCGAATCGAGCACATGTATGTAACCCTTCCTTGGAAGGGGAAAAATGACATTCTATATATAACATAATTAAATATAAACAAACCTAATCCTATTTATTCTAATTCATTTTAGATCCGACCAAAATAGGATTTTCGGGATAAGGAATAAACTAAACAAACCATGGATAAATCCAAGCGACCTTTTCTTAAATCCAAGCGATCTTTTCGTAGGCGTTTGCCCCCGATTCAATCGGGGGATCGAATTGATTATAGAAACATGAGTTTAATTAGTCGATTTATTAGCGAACAAGGAAAAATATTATCTAGACGGGTGAATAGATTGACCTTGAAACAACAACGATTAATTACTATTGCTATAAAACAAGCTCGTATTTTATCTTTGTTACCTTTTCTTAATAATGAGAAACAGTTTGAAAGAACCGAATCGACCACCAGAACTGCGGGTCTTCGAGCCAGAAATAAATAGGCTTACTCTTTCTTAACTTGAATAAAAATGAAAATCCGAACTCAACCGCAGATTGATGTTTTGTTCGAAAAATACGAAAAATACAGAGTTAATTATTGTGTCGTCAGAAAAAAAAGAATCGGGTAAGAATAAAGATTTTTTTTTGAGTGTGTTCATTCATTTTTACTAATTTTTTATCATATTCATTTTTACTTTACCCTCCCGGAGTTAATTCTCCGGGAACTCCGTTTAAATTATTCCGGTGGATTCTTTCCAATCTACTTCTTTTATGATCTCATTGGAAATCATATAAAGACAATTTTTATTTGATATAGCTATTTGTGCAAGTATTTTACGATTAAGAAGCACCTGTTTCTTATATAGGTCGTGTATTAATCTACTATAACTATAGGATACCCCTGTTTCACGAATTACTGCGTTTATTCGAGTGATCCACAAACGGCGAAAATTTCTCTTTTGCTTATCCCTATCCCGATGAGACGAAACCAAAGCTCTTATTTTCTGTTGAGTAATTGTTCGAGTAAGTCTTGAATGAGCCCCTCGAAAGCTTGATGCAAATAAACGAATTTTTGTTCTACGTCTCCGAGCTATATTTCCCCGTCTAATTCTGGTCATTGAATAAATGAAACTTTGACGAATAACTAATATATTTCCTTTCTTTCAGTTATTCTTTTTCCCTTTCCTAGTCTATTAATAACAAAGCTTTTTTCCAATGTATAAACTAAAAATTCCAATGACTTTGGCTACTATAACCTTCCCGACCACTATTTTTTTTTTCTAGACATTTCACTTCGAAATAAGAAATTTAATTTTACCAGGTATCAAAATATTATAATAAATAAAAAATATAAATGGATTAAAGAAATAGCGGCTTCCTTCGTTTATATGGTTACTTCTTAAACGGTGAGGTTTTCTCTATACACCGGAGCCTTTACTTCATTTAATCAATGTTATTGGTAACTTGTATAGTTCACATTCTTTGGCTCTACCCATGAATTATCCAGTAATAGGTCTTTCACGATTAGATCTACTTACACAGTAACGGTATTTAATTATGAAAGTTGGCTGGGTAGCTAACCCTGTTAGTCCGTTTTTGCAAGAGGGGGCCTAAGTTTTCTGTTTTTATTTTTAAGTAGGATTTCCTCCGCTTAATGGATAACCATTTGCTACCAATGGAGAATTGCTTCTCATATTAAAGTGAGGTGATTGGATTTGCACCAATGGAAACCATAAATTTCATACACAATAGAATGGATAGATTTTTTTTTATACTGAATTGAACGGACTTCTTTTTCTATTCTATCCTATTCGCCGGTACTGATCGTTGATACTAGAAAAAGTTTTATTTCTTTTATCCCAGTTCATGATCTGAACGAGTCGCACATACACCCTAGTACATGTTCCTCGGCGCTGAGGGCATCCCCGAAGCGCGGGGGATTTTGTGACATTTCTGATTGGCTGTCTTGTATTTCTAATAAGTTGTTTAATAGTTGGCATGTTGAATCATATTCATATAAATAATGGGCTGGTTTAGATCGATCCTAACCTGATAATTTTGAATTACTTCTATTTAATTTTCTAGTAAATTCAAAAATCTAAAATAGTAAATCGAGGATTTGCGGGAAAAAAATCCGAGCTTTTTTCACTCAACCACCGCTACAAGATCAACAATTCCATAAGCTTGGGCTTCTGTTGCTGACATAAAAAC